CTTTATTTAGGAAAAATGAAACATCAGTTGTGAATAAGTCAAGCAGTGGAGTTGAAATAGATGCGTAGCCCTTTTCATGTATTGGAGAGTAGGCCATGACCTTTTTTATGTTCGATTAGATCTCTTTATATTGCTATTGGTTTAGTGGATTGAATAAACGGTGGTTCTTTACAATTCTTAGTATTTTCTAGAGTTTTGTTGAGTTTAGTCTTGTACCAGTGATGACGTGATGTAGTGCGTGAAAGAAACCAGGGATGGCATACTAGATATGTGGTTAAAGGTATTCGTTTAGGGATAATACTATTTATTATTTCAGAAGTTTTTTTCTTTTTTTCTTTTTTTTGAGCTTTTTTTAGTTGTAGGCTGGTTCCAAGAGTAGAAATCGGGGGGGTTTGACCTCCTGTTGGGATTATACCTTTAAATCCTTTTAGCCTTCCCCTGTTGAGGACAGCTGTGTTATTAGGTTCTGGGGTTAGAGTAACTTGATGTCATTACGCTTTAATGGCGGGTTATCGAAAAGAAGCCATTTATGGCTTAGTTACTACTATCTTACTAGGGATTTATTTTACTTTTTTACAAGTAAGTGAATATATAGAGTGTGTTTTTACCATTGCTGATAGTGTGTACGGGTCCTTATTTTATGTAATAACTGGGTTTCACGGTGTTCATGTAATTGTAGGAACAACAATATTGCTGGTTATGTTATTTCGGTTGTGTAATAACAGCTTCTCTAGTGAGCGGCATTTGGGGTTAGAGATTAGAATTTGATATTGACATTTTGTAGATGCCGTGTGAATTTTCTTATACTTATGTGTTTACTGGTGAGGGGGAAGTGTTTAAACAAGGGGCATGCACAAATGTTGAGAGATATTTTTTCGTCACTGGATTATTACACCTATTTCGATGAGGATGTGTTAAGGGATATAGTAAGGTATTTATTCTTTTACCTAGGTGTTTTTGGGTTTTGCCCAAATAAGGGGAAAGTATGAACTATACTTTGTCCATTTACTATTTTTTTGAGGAGCTTTAATAAATTAGTTATTTCCATATTAGAAGGATCCGAAGGTCTTCGATTTGGCGGATTAGCTTTAGGTTATTATAGAATTTTTTGATTAGTGGTAATGGCCAATTACGGGGGGATGGTGCCTGCAAGCTTTAGGGTTTCCAGCCAGTTATCAATAGGGTTTGTTTTAGCCTTTATTTGATGATTTTGGTGCCTCTTGAGAGCTTTTCTTTTTAATTGAAAGAGGTTTTTAAGGCATTTATTACCAGTTGGTACTCCTTTATTGTTGTGCCCTCTAATAGTAATGATTGAAAGGGTAAGCGTATTTATTCGTCCAATTACTTTGGCTGTCCGTTTAGTCGCAAATATTACAATAGGTCATTTGGTGTTGGCCATGATAAGTGCTAGGAGAATTATTGGGATTCAAAGTTTTGCTTTTGGTGCTTACGTGCTCTTTGAGTTTTTTGTGTGTGGGTTGCAAGGCTATGTCTTCACTCTTTTAGTTAGTTTATATAGAGTAGATCATCCTAGTGAAGTTTTGCAAAGGGATGAGAGCAATAAGCAGAGGTTTTTGAGGCCTCTAAAACTCTAAGGGTTTGCTCGAATGCCTCAGTTTAGTCCTGTTTCTTGAATTTCTATTTTCTTCTTTCTAACTAGAACACTAGTTAGTACAGGTGCGGTTAATTGGTGGTCTAGTGTAGGACGTTATAGTACAAAGTTACCTTCTAGAGTTTTAGCAAGCTATCAACCACATTTTTTTATGTGGGGTAAGCAGCGTGTTAAGAACTAGGAGAAAGTTAGTCTCTAGAAGACACAGAGTTGTCGACTCTGAGGGGTTATTTATAACACTTTCTTATTATAGAAAACTTTAGCGTGTTCTTCAAATGAGTTAAGGATTGTGTTATGGTGTCACCTTATGTGACTTTTGTTATGTTTATAGTAGTTATACTATTAGTTCTTGGATTTGTTCGTAATGTTTATTTATACTGATATGAAGTTTATAAGGCATTTATAACCTTGATAGTAGGGAAAAGGTGATTTACGGATGACCCTAGTGTAACTACTAAAGAGACTGACACTACTAATCGTAGTTTTGATCCTTCTGGTGAACCTAAAGTTGTTAGTAATGTTAAAATTGTTGAAGACTCTAAAGTTGTGGATATTACTGGTGGAGTTAGTACTTCTGTAGATTCTGGAATTAAGGATAATAAAAGTGGTAGTGATGCTCCTAAGGAAGCAGTTGGTTTACCTAAGGTTGAGAATAAAAATGATTTGAAAAGTACTATTAAAGAAGCTGTTAAAGAGGCTTTGGAGGAGCTTGTGAGAGAGTATGGTATTAAGGGAATTAAAAAGAAGAAGCCAGTTGGGGAAACTGCTGCACCAAAAAAGAAAAGTAAGAAGTCTTTAGAAGGAGAAGTAAGAGGAACTGATCCTGCTAAGGTTACAGTTCCTAAAAAGAAGAAGACTCCTAAAAAGGGGGAGTTGGTGATTACGAAAGATCCTGTTGGTAGCTAATATATGAAGATAAACTGGACGACTTTACGCAGAATAATTGCAAAGATTTCAGAAAACAATTGAAAGCCCTTATTACAAGGTTCGAAGCCCGTTTGGATAAGGAAGAGACCTTCGTTAAAGTTTCCGAATCGTGTGAAAGAAGAGAAAAAGTCATTAGCAAAGCTTTTGTGGTTGATGGAGGTAATATGGGAACTTTTATTGAAGATTTTAAAGGTTTTCCGAGAGAATTGGAGAGTTTTGGTCAAGGTTTTGGCATTTTTAGTATATTTATGTTCAGAGCTTGCTGTCTTTTGTTACGATTACATAGCCTTTTGGGACTTTTGCTTAGTCTTGAGGTTATTAGTCTTATTATGTGTTTTAATTTCACGTGAAGATTCGTCCATACGCAAGGATTTAATTCGTTTGTTTTGGTATTCTTGTGTTTTGAGGTATCTATTATATCTATTTTCTTATCTTTGATAGTCGCTTTTGTAAAAGCATCTGGGTGTGATTACGTAGGAGTTCTTGGCTCTAGGCGTGCTTTATAGAAGATATTTTTTGATGGGTTTTTTATTACTTGAAATTTTGGTTAACAGAAAATTAAGTTGGTGAGCCAGAATTTGAACCTTGGCTTTAGGTGCTAGGTTAATAACTTGTGCCAGGTATATAAATATTGGGCTTAAAAATTCTGGTTATGGGGGGATGTTTAGTTATGACGAATTTTCTTGTGCTATAATTTGGTTGTCTGCCTTTATTTGTAGGTTGAGACTTTTAAGGAGAAATAAGGTTTTGCTAGAGGGAAACATAGAATCTAGTTTCTTAGGTTGTCTATTGAGGTTAGTTGGTATTTTAACAATATGTTTTGTGTCTAATTCTTTGTTAATTTTTTATATTTTTTTTGAGTGTAGATTAATTCCAACTTTTTTAATTATTTGTGGTTGGGGGTATCAACCAGAGCGGTTGTTGGCTAGAAAATTTATAGTTTTGTATACTGTGGGAGCATCTCTTCCTTTGCTTATGTTTATTGTGTGTATTGTTTCTTCAAACGGAACTTTAGAGCTTAGGCTTTTGAGTTTATGAAATGTAGAGATGAAAGGATTTTTTTTATTTGTGGCTGCTATTATAGCTTTTTTAGTAAAAATTCCTATGTACGGACTTCATATGTGGTTACCTAAGGCACATGTTGAAGCTCCAGTTGCTGGGTCTATAATATTGGCTGGTGTTCTTTTAAAGCTGGGTGGATATGGGTTAACTTGTTTTATTCAATTTTTTAAGGTTTGAGATAGTGTTTTTTTTAGGTCTATTATGTCCTTATGCATCCTTGGTGGTGTAACAAGGAGGGTTATTTGTTGTTTTCAAACTGATATCAAAAGTTTGGTTGCTTATTCTTCTGTTAGACATATAAGGTTAGTTTTATGTGGATTTATAAGTGGCAGATTTGTGGGATTTGGAGGGGCTTGGTTATTAATGGTGTCCCATGGTTTAAGGTCTCCTGGAATATTCTATTTAGTAAGAGAAATATATAGGTTATTTGGTTCGCGAAGGATAGTGCTTGTGCGTGGGGTGAGGGGGAATTTGATAGGAGTCAATCTGTGATTGGCACTTATGTGCGGTTTTAATGCCGCTGCTCCCCCTTCTTTGAGAATTTGTAGTGAAGTAATATTGTATATTTCTTTAATAAGCTATTCTTTACTATTTTGTGGGTTTTTGGGGTCTTTAAGATTCTTATCTTGTTTGTATTCTTGGCTTCTTTACTGTAATACTCAAACTGGAGGGTATCCTAATTGAGCGCGCTCAATTAGCAGCGTATTTTCTGTGTACATCCAGAGGGTTGTTTGTAGAAGGTTAAGTTACCCTTTAATTAGGTTGTGTTTTTTTTTATAAAAATTCATTAAGAAGTTATACTTGTATATTTTTATTTTGATGATATACCGTTGGGCGTATAGCACCGGTTGAGTTGGATAGCAAACTTGTAATAAAAAGCATTGCTAAAAGTAAAATTGAAGCTATTATTAGAATAAGGGTGCAGTTTTTATCGGAGAAAAAGAATGCAATAAAGTCTTCAGGGGGGGAAAAAGGTTTTTGCGTATTAATAGCTTTTTGGCTAAACATAATGAAATCATACCCAATGATTAAAGCAATTATGGCTTGAGTGAGTAGAATAGACAGGCTAATGCTTGGCTTAAAGATTCTATTAGGGGTAAGGGAAGAAATATAAGTAAATATGACTAGTACTCCACCTAATGTAACCATAAAAATTATATAAGCGTATCATGTTGTGTTAAATCTAACAGCCAAGCATACGGTAAGGGCAAACCTTAATACCTTTAATGATAAGGCTAAGGGGTGAGAGGTAGTTATAGTGTTTAGCAGTGAAAAAATTATTAAAAATATAAATAGTGCTAAGGTCACTATAATGGCCTTTAGGATTTCTTGCTTGGAAGGCAATTGTACGTACTTATACTACCATTATTAAATAGTTATTAAAGGCACAGTAAAGATAAGAAATGCTAAAGAGGAGGGAATTAATCTTTCCCACGAAGTCCTTATCATCATATCATATCGATGTCGTGGAAAAGTTCCACGAGCAAGGAGAAATATAAAAGTAAAGACAGGAGTTCATTTGCATGAGTTTATAAGTAAAGAGCTAGAGATCACCCTCATAAACAGGATGTTTAAGTACTCTGCTATAAAAAATACAGCAAATTTTGTACCTGAATACTCTACATTAAAGCCTGATACTAACTCTGATTCCCCTTCTGCAAAGTCAAAGGGAGTTCGGTTAGTTTCTGCTAGGGCAATTGTTAGTCAAACTAGAGCTATTGGGATAGCTAGTTGTATGTTTAGTGTTAGTTTAGAGTTTAGAGGGAAAGAAGCTAACTCTAGAGTATTTGTGATTGTTGCAAAAAAAATTAGAGCTAGAATTATTGGGATTTCGTAAGAAATTATTTGAGCTATTGTTCGAATAGCCCCTAGCAAAGCATATTTTGAGTTAGACCTTCACCCACCAATTAAGATTGGGTAGACTATTAGTGCTGAAATGCAAATAAAAGTCAGTAAGCTTAGCTTATTAAAGGCTAAGGTATGAAGTCTTGGGTATAGTAATCATAGAAGTAGAGCTAAAGAAAAACTAAATACAGGTATTATTGCTATGAGAGATGGGTTAGAGACAGTAGGGCGTACTCTTGCCTTTATTAAAAGTTTTAAAGCGTCTGCTATAGGTTGTGGGATTCCTACAAATCTTAATTTGTTAGGCCCCTTACGTAACTGCATATAACTTAATGATTTTCGCTCTAGAAGAGTTAGAAATGCTATAGCAATTAAGGCAAAAATAATTGTAGGAAAGTGCTGTAAGATATGCTGTTTTGCTTGAAGAACTAAAGAAGGAGGTGTTAGCCTCATTATTGAGTCTTAGGCCCAAGGCATTGTTCTGCCACTTCTCAGCCTATTAATCATAAGAGGTTTGTAGCCAGAGTTTTGGTGTAAGCAAAAAGTATTTTTTATACTACCTTATGGGCAACTAAAGATGTTAGAGAAGAGTCTCATATCCTACTTCATCAAAGTAATCCGCTCATACCGGCGTAACACCAAAACCTTAGCATTAGAGCTTTGATAAAGTTGCAGTTTATAGTAATCATTATATACTATAAGGTCTTGTTAAAGGTGGAATAGCTAGTTCCTTTTCATAATCCAAATTTATACGTGTTTCTAGTGGACACTAACCTTTAAAAGTGAAGAAAATTTAGCTCATTTATCTGAAAATATCTCGGGTAACTTAACTACTTTACCGTCACTAAGAAGCGGCAAAGTAGTTTAGGTGAGAATAATAGGTTGTGGACCTATGGGGGGATTATATTCCTTTGTCAATTAAGGGAAGCTTATTAAAAAATAATTTTTTTCAGTTGAGAAGTTCTAAATATTTTGTTATAGCCTGAGTAGGTAATTTATTATTTAGTTGTTTATGTTTAAGACTACTAATACTTAGGGGTTTAAAAAATTCTATGACTTTTATAGAATGGGAGTTTTTTAGGGGGTGGGGGTTTTCTTTAAGTGTTTTAGTTTTAGTAGATATGGTAAGTGTTGGATTTTCTTTTGTAGTCTGTTTGATTAGAAGTTGTGTATTTATATATAGGGTGAGGTATATAAAAGAAGACAAATTTATTGGGTTGTTTTCAACACTAGTTGGGTGTTTTGTAGCAGCTATGAGTGTGATAATTTATATCCCACATCTAGCTTTTATATTATTAGGTTGGGATCTTTTAGGAATTGTTTCTTTTTTGTTGGTAATTTTTTACCAAAACAATGCTTCTGTGGGGGCAGGCATACTGACAATTTTAATTAACCGTTTAGGGGATGTGTTTCTTTTAGTAACAATTAGGTTAATTTCGATTATTGGGGTGTGAGGGCCTTTGAGAAGTAGTGTTTTTCAGGGGAGTTATATAGCAATAATTGTAGCAGGCCTGCTAGTAAGTGCTTGTATAACAAAAAGAGCTCAAATGCCCTTTTCTGTTTGATTACCTGCTGCAATAGCAGCACCTACACCTGTGTCTGCTTTAGTTCATTCCTCAACGTTAGTAACTGCGGGTGTGTACATTATATTTCGTCATTATTCCTTCTTTAGAGAAATAGATGGTGTTTTATTTTTAAGGGAAAAGGTTGGCTGTTTGACTTTTTTGATAGCAAGACTAGCTGCTTGTTTCGAGATTGATATTAAAAAATTAATTGCTTTGTCAACTTTGAGCCATTTAGGGTTTATGGTGTATGTGCTAGGGTTGGGGTATCCTACTCTTAGATTTTTTCATCTGTTAATACATGCTCTTTTTAAGTCTCTTTTGTTTTTATGCGTAGGGTATTATATTCATGCGGCAGGATCTTGTCAGGATCTTCGTCATTTGTCAGGGGTTGGATGAGTTACTTCACCTTTATTAGTTTCTTGTTTTGTTATTGGGTTTAGGTCTTTATGCGGAGTTCCTTACTTAAGAGGATTTTACTCAAAAGATGCTATCCTCGAGGCTTTATTCGAAAGCCTTAATGGTGTGATTGAAACAGTCTGTATTATAGTAAGAGCTAGTATTAGATATGTATATTCTATACGAATTTTGTTGAAAGCTATTTTTAGCTCATTTGGAGGTATTCCTTTAGTATTAGCTTCTTTAGAAGAAAATTTTATTAGTATTCCTCTTTGTTTTTTAAGGGTTAGGAGAGTAATAGTCGGATTTTTAGTGCAAAGAGTCTGGGTTGAGTCTTGTCATACATTCTTTATAAGGCAAACAATAAAAATAGTATTGTTTTTGATCTTAAATATTGGAAATTTTCTTATGCTTAGAGAGTTTACTATTTCATACTTTTTTTGAAAGCCAAAGATCATAACAAAAAGTTACGTAATTATTATAAGGTTATGCGCTAGTATGTGGTTTTTACGTTGACTATTTAAGTTAATTCCTGAAGTGTGGTATAGAAATATAAGGAAAAGTGTAAGAGTGTTAGAACTTGGGTGGATAGAAATATTGGGAGGGTATTGAATTGGTTTAACCTTAAAGAGAATTTTAGTAAAAATATGAATCATAGAGCGAGTTAGATTATTATTAGTTATTCGTTTTAGTTTTGTTTTTATTTTTGTTTTTTACTTTTTACTCTACAGTAAAAAAACAAAGTGTTCTTTATACTAAGATGAATGAGAGTTTTTATCCTATCCTAACATTTTCAATGTTATGCTTTGTATTAAGCTACTTCTTTCTTAGCGAAGTTAATAGTTTTTTAGAAAGACGATCTTGTCCCAACAAGATCCTAATGTTGGGATTAAGAGGATTAAGGAAAAATAAATTAAAGCAGAGACTTGCCTTAAGAAGATAAGGGGTTGTTCTGTAGGTATTCTTCCTAATCAAGTTAAAAGCAAAAAAGAAGATGTTAGTAGCCAGAATAAAAATTGGTTTGCAGGGTAAAAAACTAGGGCTTGCATTTTATTTGTGTGGATGAAAGGTATTAAGGTAAGAATTAAGATTGATGCTATAAGGGCAATAACTCCTCCTATCTTGTTAGGGATTCTTCGTAAAATTGCGTAGGCAAATAAAAAATATCATTCTGGCTGAATGTGGTTTGGGGTAGTCAGTGGGTTGGCTTGTAAAAAGTTTTGTGGATCTCTGATTAATAGGGGAGTTAGTAAGGTTATTGAAGTCAAAAGTATTAAAAATAGCAAAAATCCAATAAGATCTTTAAAACTGTAAAATGGGTGAAAATGAATTAGGCTAGTTTTAGTGGAAAGTCCCAGAGGGTTGTTAGACCCAGTTTCGTGTAAAATTATTACATGAATGACTACAATTGCTAGAATTAGAAAAGGTGTTAAGAAATGAAGGACAAAAAATCGATTTAGAGTAGCGTTTGAAACAGTAAAACCCCCTCATACTCACTCTACGGCTTGATTCCCAAAATTAGGTATTACGGAGAGTAAATTTGTGATTACTGTAGCTCCTCAGTAAGATATTTGCCCTCACGGTAGTACATACCCTAAAAAAGCTGTTGCTATAAGTCTTAGGAGAAGCAGTACCCCTCTTAGCCATATTTGGATGTTTAGGTATGACCCGTAGTAAATGCCTCGCCCAATGTGGGTATAGGTACACATAAAGAAAAAGGAAGCTCTGATTGCATGTATGGTTCGTAGTAGTCATCCTGTATTTACATCCCGTGTGATATGAGCGATGGAGTCAAAAGCTAGTAATGTATTTGGAGTATAGTGTATTGCTAGTAAGATTCCTGATAATAGTTGAAAAGTTAGACATAGACCTAAAAGTGAGCCTATATTTCATAAAATGGATAAGTTCCCAGGAGTAGGGAGGTCATAAATTAGCCCATTTATTATGTTGGTTAATAAATTTAATTTTCGTATAGGTAATTTCAGTCAAAAAGTCACGAGGTAAACCTAAAGCTTCCAAAGCTTTTATTCTAAGTTAAACTACTTTTTGTAATAGAGTAAACGATAGTTAAATTCGTGGTCTTCTAATTAACAGTTAGATGCTTGTCTAAGCTTTGTACTCTTTAAATTAACAAGTAGAGATTATAGTTCTTTTTTTTAAGTCTAAGTTAAAGGTATTAATTATACTAACTCGTTAGTAGTTGTTATTTGATAGGGGCTTGTTTTAAGTGGTCACTTTGAGTGTGCTTCTTTGGGTCCTTTCGTACAATAAAGAATTGTTTTTAAAGAAAAGATAGAATCCAACCTAGTTCTCACCGGTCTTAACTCAGCTCGTGTAGGGGGTTGGCAGTCGAACAGACTGGCATTGTAATTTAGCGGCTGCACCAAATTGCTTTCCCTAAGCCAACATCGAGGTCGCAAACCCAGTTTCCCTAAGCCAACATCGAGGTCGCAAACCCAGCTTTCGATTCGTACTCTTAAGCTGGATGACGCTGTTATCCCCGGGGTAACTACAAATATAGTCCACAGGAAGTTTTGTATAGAGTTTTTTACAAAATGGAAGCTTTTTTTGTTCCAAGGTTGCCCCAACCAACCAGTTAGCCTTAAACATGAGTTTTGTTTATGTAATAGGGCCTTAAGGAAGTTCCGCGGGGTCTTTTTGTCTTTTTCCTTTATTTAAGTCTTTTCACTTAAACGAAAAGTTTTTTTACCATTGGTAATAAAGTCTTTCTCTGTTTGGCCATTCACTGGCTCCTAATTAGGGAGCTGTTTATTACGCTACCTTAGCACGCTCACGCTAACGCGGCCATTTAATGAAATCATGGGGCAGGCAGTATCTTTTATAAGTGTGGTGACAAAAGACGATGTTTTTGATAAACAGGCAGAGAGAAGTTTTGCCGAGTTCATTGCCAGTGGAGTTATATAGCAAAGATTTAAGAAACGAAGGTTTAAAAAAAGGTTGTATATGCTTGCTTTTTGAATACTAATAATTGCCAGTTCATAAAAGAATTGGTTGCTCTAGTAGGTTCCTTGAAAATAGAATTTTATTTTTATGTTGATTTGTAAATGTCGTTTCCTATAACGGATAGTTTGGCTGTTTTTAGGCCTCTCTGAAGAGTTGTATGGTGTTTTTTCTAAAGACTATAGAGAGCTTGTCCCCTCTAAAGTTTTTCTCACAGGAATAGTTTTATTAGGTTCTGTGAGAAGACACTTACATGTCTTTAAGGAAAAACCAGCTATCAAGTGGCTCGATAGGTATTTTGCTGCTACTACAGGCTGTATATTAATAATGTTACATTAATAGAGTAGCTGTAGTAGCTCTCCACTTTTCGGGAAACATTTTAAATTGTTTTTTCTTGCAGTTACATTATGCAAAAGGTAGATGGGTTTATCAATTCTAAGGTTTATGTTGTGGGGTCCTTGCGGGTGTGAAGAGTAAGAATTTTTTTGAGAATACTTATCTAGCTGCATTTTGCTTTATAGTAAAGAAAAATAGTTAGTAGTTAATATTGCAACGGGATTTTTCCATAAAAAGATTTACAGTCTTTTGCCTAGTTTCGGCCACTATTGCTTAGCCTCGGGGTGTAAGCCATCTGTGGTTTACAAGACCACTGCTGAGTTTTAGCTTCTCGGGGCACCTTTGAAGAAAATACTGTAGTTAAGTTAAAAGCTTAATGCCTAATTCTCGGCCATCAAAGGATTTAGGGGCAACTTCCGTTACCCCTACTGTGTTACGACTTATCCCAGTAATTAACCAGGAGTGACGGGCGATTTGTACGCGTTCTAGATCTTGTTCAGTTTAAAGTTTTGTTTTAAGCTTACTTTTAAGTCCTCCTTTGGTAGAATTTTCAAACTACTTTCTGATAGTAATGGTTATTTGTATCCCATGAACTGCTTTATATGGGCTATATGTCACCTGAGTTAATAAAGTATTTCTTTACGGGTCTCCTTTTATCTTGTTAAAACGGAAACTTGTTACGGCCATACATAAGCTGTTAGCTAATAAAGCTTCAATTAGTCGTGGATTATCGAATTAAGCCACAGGATCCCCTAATAAGGTTGTAGAACACCGCCACGTTCTTTAAGTTTGAAACTTTCGTTTTTAGTATTTGTTATTGTGGGGCCACTCAATAATGGGGTATCTAATCCCTGTCTTGTAGTTGTGGTTTGTTGAGGGGAGTGATAAGATCTGTTAGGGTATTTTGCCGGAAGTTTGAATTCCAACTTTACAAGGGAAATTGAGATCAATTACATTAAACCTCTTTTTTGAGAAAATTAACCCCAAGTTTAGGTGTAACCGCGACTGCTGGCACCTTAGTTAGACACTTGTGAGTGACAATCTCTGTTGCCTAGTTTCCTAGCTGTAAGACAATATAATGCATTGGTGTTGTGGGTATTCCGTGGGTAAAAGCACCCGTTTCTAACGTTTAGGTTGAGTGTGTTAAACATCTCCCCTTAATCAGTAGATTGTTCACAAAGCACAATAAATTACCATATGTAGTTTAGAAGTCATAGTTAACTTAGCATCAGAACGAAGTGTTTAAAAAAGAGAATCTTGGGATTCATTTTATGGGCCGAAACCATAATGCTTTTAGCTTTCTTTTGCTTAAAGGCTGGGATTACCATTTAAAGCTTTGAAGGCTTTTAGTTTTTTTAACTTAAGCCTTTAGGGGGATAACAAGGGAGATTATCATTTTTGGGTTATGAGCCCACTAGCTTTAATTAGCTTACCTAGTTTTATTCAATGGTAAGGTAAAGAGTTAAAGGGAGTGCAGAGAGTTGCAGCACTAGGGTTATAATATTAATGGCACTAAAATGTAATATTTTATTTAGTAAACTTAGCGAGTTTATTGAGTTAAGGAATCTAGTAAAAGTAATAACCATATAAAAGTATAAACTAATAGCTGCGCTGATTAGTATGATTACAAGAGTTGTTATTATGTTTTTTATTAGATAAACAATAACTAGTTTTCCGGAAAATATAGCAAAAGGCGGTATTCCTGCAAGGGATAAGAAGTTGAGTACAAAAATTATTAAGTGGTTAGGGTTTAGTATAGTATGTATAAATATTTTGTGGGATATCAAGTTTTGAGTGTTTATTAGGTTAAAAATAGTTAGTAGCGTTAATGTATAAAGCGTAAAGTACAGGAGTGTTACTCTAACTCTAAAAAGAGTTGCTGAGATTATCCATGCAAGATGAGCCACAGAGGAGAAAGCCAATATTAATGTAGTGTTAGTTTGGTTTAATCCTGCAATACTACCTCATAGTGCTGTTACAGCAGCGGAGACTAAGATCAAGGGTGTGTGAGATAGCTGGGGGATTCTTATTAAAGTTAGCGGGATAATTTTTTGTCATGTTATCAAGATAAACCCTGCTACTAAGTTAATTGATATTATAACAGTTGGGAATCATGTGTGAAAAGGCGCTCTCCCTAACTTTATTAGTAGGGCTGTTGTTGTAAGCATGTTGTGATTGGGTAGGAAAGTGGTTATAGAGATAGCTAGAATAAACAGGCTAGAGGCAAAGCTTTGTGGGATTAGGTATTTAATTGAAGTCTCGATTGCTCTTCTTGATTTTTTTGAGCATATTAATGGGGTAAAAGTTAGTATATTAAGCTCTATTATTATCCAGGCAAATATGTAGTTAGAGGCGGCAACTACTAGTAGGGTACTAGTTATTAGTAATATTGAGAATAAAGGAGTTTTAGCCTCGATAATTAGCTACTTACTAGTGCCTTTGGCTCGAAAAGCCAGCGTGCAAGTACTACACTAAGCTAATACATTGTTAAACATAAAATTGGTGCTTTAAGGTTTTTAGGTTTATTAGGTATTTCTTAGGTTTTTGGAGGTTAAAGAGAAGTAAAAGGAGTTAAACCTCTTTTTCTAAAGTTAGAAGCTTTAGATTAAGTCGCTTACTTCCCTTCTGGTTTGAAGGAGATGGGCGAATTGAACGCCCTGTCCCTGAGTTCAAGTCAGGGTGTGTAGCCTGGTACCTCCTACAATTTATGGCTATTGTGGTTGTGGGGGTGTGAGCCCTAGTCTTAGGTGCAAACTAAGTCTTTTAGATAAAGTACACAACCTAAAAGCTGGGTTTTTTGCAAAAAAATAACATTTTAAATGTAAGGGGTTTATATTTATTTAATCTAGTAGATATTTTATTTATTTAAATTATATAAACATATAAAAGGGGGGAGGGTTTTGATTTTGATTAGTATAGTTTGTTGTGTAGTTCTTATAATAGGTTTAATGGTCTCAGGGATTGGTTTAGTTTTAGGATTTCGTAGAATAAGGAAGAAAGAATTAAGGAGTCCTTTTGAGTGTGGGTTTGACCCTGTAGGGAGTTCCCGCATTGGGTTTTCTATTCGGTTTTTCTTAATTTTAGTTCTTTTTGTTATTTTTGATTTTGAGACTGTTTTAGTGATTCCTTCGGTGATGTGGTTAACAGAAGGGATAGAAGACAATTGGAGATTGTTTTGTTTTTTTGGGTTTTTAATCATGTTATTTTTAAGCATTTTGTTTGAAATAAAGGAGGGTGTGTTGCAATGGAAGGATTAAAAAAAAAAAAAAAAAAAAAAAATAATCAGACCAAGATGAGCTTATGGGGTCAAGCAGGGTTACAGGAGGGTAGTAGTGTTATGGGGGTGGAAATCCAATCTTTGTATGACCATGCTATATTAACTATAGGGACAGTTCTTGTCTTTGTTATGGTTATGGTAATAAAGTTAGCCATAAATAAATTTTTCTGTAGTAAGTATTTGGATAATCAGTGGTTAGAGACCTTGTGAACTATTTTTCCAGTATGTTTACTTCTTCTATTAGGTCTTCCTAGAATCAAGTTATTATACTTAATAGATGAACTGGATATACCAGAAGCAACTGTTAAGGTTATTGGTCATCAGTGGTATTGAAGATATGAGTATTCTGATAGCTTTGGTAGGACTTATAGTTTTGACTCTTATATGGAATATAGTGGGGAGGGGGAGATAGCCCTAAAAAGTACTTATCGATTATTGGAAGTGAACAATCGTTGCGTTGTTGCTAGCTTATTACCTATGCGTGTGCTTGTAACATCGGAAGATGTAGTACATTCTTGATCTATTCCTTCTGCGGGTATTAAGGTAGATGGAATTCCCGGTCGAATTAATCAAGTTGGGTTGTATTTTATTTATACTGGTGTTTTTTATGGGCAATGTAGGGAATTATGTGGCGTTAATCATTCTTATATGCCTGTGTGTGTTGAGGCAGTTAGGATTGAGGCATTTACAGATTGGATTTTTGGAAATCACAGGTTAAATAGTAATAATAATAGTAACTCTAGAAATTGATTTTTTAGGGGTGTGAGGTTTATTTGGGGATGTATTTGTAAAGTAGGAGGTTGTTTTTATATCCTTGCTGTGGGAGCAGGAAGGTTGTATGTCTGGTGGTGAAAAAAATTCTTTTATTATGGAATGTATCTTCCTTTGAAGTTTACATTGACTGCAGGATGGGGCTTAGTTAAATGAGCTACTATCAAATGTTTGTTGCTTGGAAAATGGGTCGTGTGATTTTTAATTTCTCCAATTGATGCTTCTGTCTATGCCGTAACATATGTTGTCCAACAGATTTATGGAATAATTTGATTTGCTGTTACTAAACCCATTGAGTTTAGGTCTCTTTTAGCAAAATCGATATATAGCGGGGTTCATAAAACAGTTTTATTTATTGTGCAAGGATCTGTTTTCTTGTATAACGCAATAATAATATCTATATCTAGGTTTGTAGATGACGAGTTTAAAAAGGTAGTGGTAGAGCGCGTTAGTTCAGGCACTCGGAAGTTTTTATGAATTGTTCAAGAGTACTACAAAAACCGTTAGTAGATTGCGTTGGATTTTTTCTACAAATCATAAGGATATTGGAAGGTTATATTTATTTTCTGCCTTATGGTGAGGATTGGTGGGATTGTCTTTAAGTATTATCATTCGAATTGAGCTTAGATGCCCTGGTGGTGTTATATTTAATGGTCAGATTTATTATACTATCGTCACGTCTCATGCTTTTGTAATAATTTTTTTTGCTGTGATACCCGCAATAATAGGGGGTCTTGGTAACTGACTTGTACCTCTTATGCTAGGATGCCCGGATATAGCATTTCCTCGGTTGAATAATGTAAGATTTTGGTTACTAGTTAGTTCTGGGGTTTTACTGGGATGGTCTATGATCTTGGAAAGGGGTTGTGGGACTGGGTGGACTATTTATCCTCCACTTTCCAATAAAGTTTTTCATTCTGGAATAGCTGTGGATGTGGTGATTTTTTCTTTACATCTGGCTGGTGCTTCTTCAATTCTTGGTTCATTGAATTTTATTACTACTATTTTAAATATACGTGTCGAGGCTTTGCAGGCTGAGCGAATACCACTATTTGTTTGATCTGTTTTATGCACATCAGGTTTGATTATAACTTCTTTTCCTGTATTAGCAGGTGCTATTACTATATTGTTAACCGATCGTAATTTTAATACTTCTTTTTTTGACCCAAGGGGGGGTGGAGATCCCGTTCTTTTTATGCACTTATTTTGATTTTTTGGGCATCCAGAAGTATACATTATTATTTTGCCTGCTTTTGGGGTTGTTTCTCATGTTTTTTTACATTTTTCATCAAAAAAAACTTTATTTGGGCAATTAGGAATAATTTATGCAATACTAAGAATTGGACTTATGGGTTTTGTGGTTTGGGGTCATCATATGTTTACTGTTGGGTTGGATGTGGACACTCGAGCATATTTTACTGCTGCTACTATGATTATTGCAATTCCAACTGGAATTAAGGTTTTTAGATGATTAAGCACCATTGCAGGTTCTCTACTAAAGTTTGATCCTTCTCTATTGTGATCTCTTGGTTTTATTTTTTTGTTCACTTTGGGGGGCCTTACTGGGGTTGTTTTATCAAACTCCTCTTTAGATGTAGTATTACATGACACTTATTACGTAACTGCACATTTTCATTATGTGTTGAGTATAGGAGCTGTCTTTGGGTTGTTTTCTGGATTTTTGCATTGGTACCCTATGATATTTGGGATTACTTTGCATCCTGTTTGATTAAAGATGCATTTTATCATACTTTTTATCGGGGTTAATTTTACCTTCTTTCCTCAGCACTTTTTGGGTCTTGCTGGGATGCCTCGTCGTGTGACAGATTACCCTAGGATGTACTATCAATGGAATGTTGTTTCCTCTTGAGGTTCTTTGCTCTCAGCGGTGTCAAGTTTTTGGTTTATGTGATGTTTGTTAGAGTCTTTTATTTCTTATCGAGAAGCAATTTTTAGAAGGGCGTTAAGAGTGTCAATTGAGTGACAAGATATTTCATTCCCTGGAGGTTTTCATTCCCATAAGCAAACTGTGATGGGGGTTATGGCGCCTT